CATAGATCTATTAAATCTAGATAAGAAAAAAAAAGACAAGATAATTTCTAATATAATTTCTTAAAACAAAAGGGAAAAAGATAAAATAATTTCTAATATACTCCAGTTGCAACTGCTGTTTTCTTGATCTATCCAATTGGTCAAGGAAGCTTTTCGAATGAGACATTCATAAACTGCTCTACCATAATTCTTAGCAGATAATCCCAATTTAGGTTTAATAGTACATTATATGAATATATAATAACAAATTACTAAAAAGATTAATACAAAAAAGAAAATATACGAAGAAATTCGTCCACCCCCCACATATTTGATAGCCTCTCCCATAAAAAAACTTGAAATACCAACTCCATTTGGAATTCCATCAATTACTTGTCTATCAAAAAAATAATTTAATTTAGCTAACTTTCTTACATTCGCAATTAAAGAGACTTCAAAAAAAGAATCTATATAACCACGATTATATGACCAATCATATATGACATTGATTATTTTATCAGCAATAATTTTTTTAGGAACACTTTTTTCAAATAAATTAAATAAGTTCAAATTTTGTAAAGAAGAAAAAACGGGTTTATAAAAAAAAGACGCTATAAATATTCCGAAAAAAGCGATACTCACCGAAAAAGTTGCATTTGTAAAAAATTCATACCAATCCACAGAATTCTTTGAATTTTGATGTAAAAGGTCTATAGAAGGAATTAACAATTTGGATAATATATCCAAATTTACTCCTTCTTGGCTGAAAGAAATTCCAATGGCCCCAACGAATAAAGTAAATAATACTAATACAAGCATAGAAAATAGCATAGTATTGTCTGATTCATGAGGATAAAAACAAGGAATGTTTTTTGTACCAAAATGGGTACTATCGATAAAAAGACCTGTTATGCTTTTTACATTTCGATTAATTCGATGTGAATATGTTGTCTTCCGAAAAAAAGAAGTCCTTTCATTATTATTCATTGTTAATAAAGCTAATAAATGCATTTTCTTTTTTAATTTTTGTTTTCCTTCTTTGCCCCATAAAGATATTGAATAGAATGAACTATTTTTCTTTCCATTGAAATTTTGAAAATGAACGTTTAAATATCCTTCAAAAACAAGTAAATAGATTCGAAACATATAAAATGCAGTTAATCCTGCTGTGGAACAAGCTATTATTGCGAAAATTGGTGAATACAACCAACTATCATTAAGAATCTCATCCTTGGACCAAAAACAGGCAAAAGGTGGAATACCACAAAGAGAAAGTGTACCTATTAAAAAAGCTGTTTTTGTAATTGGCGCATGTTTTGTTAAACCGCCCATAAGAACCATATTTTGACTTTTATCTGGAGAATATCCAACAATTGCTTCCATTGAATGAATAATGGATCCAGATCCTAAAAACAACAATGCTTTTGAATAAGCATGAGTAATCAAATGAAATAAAGCGGCTCGATAAGAGCCCATACCTAAAGCTAACATCATATAACCCAATTGAGACATTGTAGAATAGGCCAAATTTTTCTTAATATCTTTTTGAGCAATAGCTAAAGTAGCTCCTAATACTACTGTTATTATACCTATCAAAGCTATTCCATTCATTATGGAGGGTATAACTATGAAAAGAGGAAGAAGTCGAGCTACAAGAAAAATTCCAGCTGCTACCATAGTAGCTGCATGTATAAGAGCAGAAATAGGAGTAGGCCCTTCCATAGCATCCGGTAACCATACATGAAGAGGGAATTGGGCAGATTTCGCAACTGAGCCACAAAATAACAAGAGGGCGCACAAAGTAACAAAAAAAATATTAACCTCATTCTTATCAATCAAGTTATTGAATATTTGAAATAAATCCCGAAATTCCAAACTACCCGTTATCCAATAAAGACCTAAAATTCCTAATAATAAACCAAAATCCCCTACACGATTAGTTACAAACGCTTTTTGACAAGCATTTGCCGCAATAGGACGTGTGAACCAAAAACCTATTAATAGATAAGAACACATTCCAACCAATTCCCAAAAAATATAAACTTGTATCAAATTTGAACTAGTAACTAATCCTAACATTGAAGTATTAAAAAAACTCAAATAAGTAAAAAATCTCAAATATCCTTGATCATGAGACATATAATTATCACTATAAATAAGAACCAGAATACCAACAGTAGTGATTAATATTGACATAATAGAAGTAAGTGAATCGATCAAGTAGCCAAACTCTAAAGAAAGATCATTATTTATAGTCCAAGACCATACATATTGATAGATAGAACTGTTCTTGATTTGATGAATAGACAGATCGATCGAAAAAATCATAACTATCATTAACAAGAAAATACTAGGAAAAGCCCACATACGGCGAAGATTTTTTGTTGCCGTGGGGAAAAGTAGAAGTCCTACCCCTATTAACATAGGAACTGGAAGTGGGGTGAAAGGTATGATCCATGAAGATTGATGTGTATATTCCATACAAAAAAAAAATAAAGAATAAAAAGGATTTTGATTCTTAATGAATTTTGTTTCTTATTCGTTTGTTTTATCTCTTTTGTAAAGGGTTCGGTTAATAAAAAACGTGGATATATAAATAGAATTTGATATTCTTAATTATTCTGAATCTTTGCACAATACTTCCAATATTGCAAAGTACAAAGTAAAAATGGGCCAATAACGAAATTGAATTCCTAGTAAAAAAAAAAAAAATTATTATTATTACTAAATTACTATTTAGAATTACTACGTTAGTAAAAATGAAAAATTTTATTATTTATTAATAAATAATAAAATAAATAATAATAAATACGAAATTTGTAAAATAAAAATTTTTATCTATAGAGTGAGGATAAATAATTACACCAAAACTAAGAACATTCGTTTATTTTGATACATTCGTTTATTTTGATATAAATCAGAAAAAACAATTCATATGACATGACCCCCCAAAATAATACTTTTTGTATTATTCAGAAACATTAGTTCAAAAATGAACTAATTGATTATTTTACATTACAATAAAAAAAGATCTATATCTATGTTTGGAAAAGGTTTCTCATATTCAATGTTTTACTTTAGATAGAAAACAAACATAAAAAAGAGGGAATTCAGATAGATAAGACATATGGCTAATTAATTAATTAAAGAAAAATGCGTTTTCATTTACAGAATAAATGTCTTTCACATCGAACTATAGCAATGAAAAAACGATCTTAGTTGAATGGCAGTTCCAAAAAAGCGCACTTCTATATCAAAAAAAAAAATTCGCAAGACTTTTTGGAAAAAAAAGGGATATCGGACAGCATTGAAAGCCTTTTCATTAGCTCGATCTATTTTTACAGGGAACTCCAAAAGTTTTTTTTGTAACAAAAACAAATAATATAATAATGTTGGAATAATCTGAATTAGCTCGATTCAAAGAGTATTCTTTAATACTAATATGGAATATATATTTAGAATATATTATATATATAATATATATAATATATTCTAAATATATATAATCTTTCTAATTTTTTGAATGGAGTGCTAAATTTTAGATATATAAATTAACTATTTTTCTTTCATTGAAAAAATGGAAATGCATTTCTTTAGAGTCAGCAAATGAAATAACTAAAAAATGAGTCATAAACAACTACAAAAAATGTTCTTTTCCATTCCTGGATTGAAGTCAGAACTAGATAGTTCCAGTCTCAACGTTGCTGTTTTTGAATTACAAAAAGTGTAAACTACGAAAAACAAACCCATTCCCCGTTGTTAGATTATAAAACTCACACTCGAAATGAAAAAAGAACAAGAATACAAATTCGTATTGAAATAGAAATGCTCTCTTTTTTTATTTTAAGATTTTTTTAGTTTATATTAATATAAAATTATAATAATCAATTACTATACTTATCGTTAATATAAAATTATTATATTGTACTAAATAAAATAAATATTGCACTTTAATTGATTCTTTCAATCTCGACGATTGACTAATGAATAGGTTATTATGATTTCGAGTAAGCCGCTATGGTGAAATTGGTAGACACGCTGCTCTTAGGAAGCAGTGCTAGAGCATCTCGGTTCGAGTCCGAGTGGCGGCATGACATCCCATCCTATATTTTAAAAGAATAAGTCCTATAATGAATTCAATTCAGGATTTCTATTCCTAGTATTCATACCTTTTTTATTTTCATTATAGATATTTATTTATATTATATATATGATATTTTCAACTTTAGAGCATATATTAACTCATATATCGTTTTCGGTCATATCAATTGTGATTTCAATTCATTTGATAACCTTATTAGTCAATGAAATCGTAGGATTATATGATTTGTCCAAAAAAGCCATCATAATAACTTTTTTCTGTGTAACGGGATTGTTAATTACTCGTTGGTTTTTTTCGGGCCATTTACCATTTAGTGATTTATATGAATCTTTAATCTTTCTTTCATGGGGTTTTTCCATTTTTCATATGGTCCCTTTTTTTAAAAAGGATAAAAACCATTTAAGTACAATAATTGCACCAAGTGTTATTTTTACCCAAGGCTTTGCTACTTCGGGTCTTTTAACCAAAATGCATCAATCCGTAATATTAGTACCCGCTCTACAATCCCATTGGCTAATGATGCACGTAAGTATGATGATATTGGGCTATGCCGCTCTTTTATGTGGATCATTATTATCAGTGGCTATTTTAGTCATTACGTTTCAAGAAGTCATCCAAATTTTTGCTTTTACCAAGAATTTGGATTCTTTAAATGAATCATTTGATTTTGCTGAAATCAAATACATGAATATGAATGAAAGAAACAATGTTTTACGAAAAACTTCTTTTTCTTCTTCTAGAAATTATTACAGATCTCAATTTATTCAACAATTGGATTGTTGGGGTTATCGTATTATTAGTCTAGGTTTTCTCTTTTTAACGATAGGTATTCTTTCTGGAGCAGTATGGGCTAACGAGGCATGGGGATCATATTGGAATTGGGATCCAAAGGAAACTTGGGCCTTTATTACTTGGACCATATTCGCTATTTATTTACATACTAGAAAAAATAAAAAATTGGAAGGTGTAAATTCTTCAATAGTGGCCTCTATAGGATTTCTTATAATTTGGATATGTTATTTGGGGATCAATCTATTAGGAATAGGACTACATAGTTATGGTTCATTTACATCTAATTGATCTAATTGAATTAAAATGAGTAAAGAACCCGAGAAATAAAGATATAGAAAGCATATATATATCTATATATATATTATATATAATTCCCATAAATTAAACTTTTCATACATAAATCATCGAGAACCCTTTAAATCAAGTAATGTAATGATTCAAGGGGTTCTCACAAACAACAAACATATTCGATTACAATTCGAATTATTTTTTTAAGTGAATCTAACGGAAAAATCTTTTGTTCATTGTACAACGGGTTTCTTTCTCTTTTTGATTTATTGGTTTTGTTCATTTATTCACGAAAACTGTCTATCAAAAATTAGATAGAATAGCTTCAACCTTGTCAACCGAGAATGAGAAAATGAAATCCGGATAAAGACCAATACCTATTACGGGTATAAGGATAGAAATCGAAATAAATAATTCTCTCGGCCCAGAATCAAAAAAATAAGAGTTTGGTGTATTAAAAAACTTATATCCATAGAACATCTGCCGTAAGAGAGATAATAAATAAATAGGGGTTAATATCATTCCAATTGCTGTTACAAAAGTAATTAGTATTTTAATCATTAAAAGATATTTTTGACTAGTAATTATTCCAAAAAAAACTATCAATTCTGCAATAAAACCGCTCATGCCTGGCAATGCAAGAGAGGCCATCGATAAGATAGTAAAAGTCGTGAATATTTTTGGCATTGGGATAGCCATTCCGCCCATTTCGTCAAGATAAAGAAGACGTAGTCTATCATAACTAGTTCCTGCCAAGAAAAAAAGCGCAGCGCCAATAAATCCATGAGATATGATTTGTAAAATGGCTCCGTTGAGTCCAGTATCACTTATAGAACCAATTCCTAGAATTAGGAAACCCATATGAGATACCGAGGAATAAGCTATTCTTTTTTTTAAATTACGTTGACCAAGAGATGTTGAAGCGGCATAGATTATTTGAATAGAACCTAATATCATTAACCAGGGGCTAAATATAGAATGAGCGTGGGAAAGAAATTCCATATTAATTCGAACCAACCCATATGCTCCCATTTTTAATAAGATTCCGGCTAAAAGCATACAAGTGCTGTAATGTGCCTCTCCGTGGGTATCTGGTAACCATGTATGTAAGGGTATAATCGGCGATTTGACAGCAAAAGCAATAAGAAATCCCATATAGAATATTATTTCCAGCGCCACAGGATACGATTGATTAGTTAATGTTTCAAAATTTAATGTTGGTTCATTAGAACCATATAAACCGATACCCAGAACTCCCATTAATAAAAAAACAGAACTTCCCGCAGTGTACAAAATAAACTTTGTAGCTGAATACAAACGTTTCTTTCCCCCCCACATGGATAAAAGTAGATAAACGGGAATTAATTCCAATTCCCACATGATGAAAAAAAGTAAAATATCTCGAGAAGAAAATGGTCCTATTTGACCGCTATACATTGCTAACATCAGGAAATGGAATAATTGGTATTCTCGAGTAACCGGCTGAGCCGCTAAAGTGGCTAAAGTGGTGATAAATCCCGTCAGTAAAATAGGTCCTATAGAAAGTCCATCTATTCCTAATCTCCAATAAAAATCAAAAAAATTGATCCATTTATAATTCTCCGTCAGTTGCATTAGTGGATCATCCAATTGGAAATGATAACAAAATACATAGGTTGTTAGAAGGAGATCGATTAAGCATATACAAATGCTATACCACCTAATTACCTTATTTCCCCTATGAGGAAATAAGAAAATTAAGGAACCTGCGGCTATTGGCAAAACGACAACTATTGTTAACCAAGGAAAATAATTCGTGATAAAAATAAGATACACTTGGGCCAGAAAAGCCCGCGCTCAAAATAGAAAAAAAACCTTTTCTATTTTATTTTGAGCACGGATTTTTGCCAGTAAAAAACGTATTCGTGTGGTGTTTTTTGAAACGTATCAATAAGCTAGACCCATACTTCGAGTTGTTTCATGCCATAAATAAACTCGAACACTTAAGAAATCCGTCGGACAGGCGGACTCACACCTCTTACAACCAACACAGTCCTCTGTTCTTGGGGCAGAAGCTATTTGCTTAGCTTTACATCCGTCCCAAGGTATCATTTCTAATACATCTGTGGGACAGGCTCGGACACATTGAGTACATCCTATACACGTATCATAAATCTTTACTGAATGTGACATTGTATCTATACTAATTTTTGAACATTAAAAATGAAAATTATCGATCTAGTAAACTCGTAAATGAATCATATATTTATACACCAGATGAATCAATGATTTGTCAGAATTTTGCTAATCAAAATAGACGTCTAAATAAATTTATAAGAAGGAAGAGAAGAGGACAGGACCAGGATACTTTGATTTCTTATGATTCCGCAAACACAAACATGATCATAAGTAGTGTAGCAGACATGCTAATTTGAATTGATAAATATTACACTATTCTCAATTCTACTTTTTATGATTAATTATGATTAATACTATTTATTCAACAAATTCGATTGATTGATACGGGTTGATTTTCTGTTACGAGAAATTGAGGAAACAATAGCCGGTCCGATAGCTGCTTCAGCGGCTGCAATAGCTATAACAAAAATGGAAAAAATATTTCCTTTTAATTGGCGATTATCAAAAAAATCAGAAAAAGTTACGAGATTCATATTAACTGCATTCAGTATAAGTTCAAGACACATAAGGGCTCTAACCATATTTCGACTTGTGATCAATCCATAGATACCAATAGAAAATAAATAGGCACTCAAAACAAGTACATGTTCGAGCATCATTGACCAACTCCTTATCAATTTTGATTCATTTCAATATGAACAACAATTCTACAGATTCGATTGACTAAAGAATAGAACAAGTCTGGAACAAAAGAATATCGGTAATAAAAAAATGAGTTTCTACATAAAAACTCTTTCACTTTACATAAAATTCGACAGAAATCAATGTGCGAAAATTCAAGAAAATGGAATCTGTATTTATATTGTTAGTTCTGTAAAGATTTCTTACTGGCGAGCCACGACAATTGCACCTATTAAAGCCACTAAAAGAATTATTGAAATGAGTTCAAATGGAAGAAAAAAATCTGTTGATAAATGAATTCCAATTTGTTGACTAGTACTTATCAAATCTTGTTCAATAATCTGATTTGGTCTTGTAGTCCAAATAATTCCATACCATGATGTATCTGGAATAGTAGTTATTAGTGAAACAAAAATACTTGTACAAACCATCAAAGTAATTCCATCCCCAACGGTCCAAAGACGAAAATCTTGGTAATATTCTGAACTATTCATGAACATCACAGCAAATATGATTAAAACGTTTATAGCTCCCACGTAAATAAGTAGCTGTGATGCAGCTACAAAATGGGAGTTTGATAAAATATAGAATAAAGATATACAAACAAGAACCAGTCCCAACGAAAACGCAGAAAAAATGGTGTTGGTAAGTAATACTACTCCTAGACTTCCTAATACAAGACCCGATCCCAGAAAGACTAAAAGAAAATCATGTAGCGTTTCAGGCAAATCCATTATATGTAAAAAAAAGACAAAGAAATCTAAATTTCATGACCTTATTGATATGACCAGGAAAAAAAGTTTATATACTTAACTTTTCGCATTGAATAAAAAAAATCCTAAGGAGTTTGAATTGATATAGGTACAGTTATATGATCAATGTCATTCGAGTCTTTATATGAAAGAGTAGTTTGAAACTATACTAAAACTAAAGTATATATAATAATTATAGATAATTAGATAATTTATCTATTTAAGAATAGATTTCTATAATATAGGATATTTTAAATCAAATATCTAATAGAATTTTTATTCATTTGAATATTTTTTATTTTTTTTTTTAATAATATTATCCAAATTTAATTATATATATTCTATATATTTATTCTATTTATATTATTCTATTATATATTATATAGAATATGATTTTTTTCTTTTTTATAAGAATTGTATTTAATTATAAATTATAAAAAATTTTATTTTTTTATTTGAATTGTTCGAATTGTATAATCATCAATTACTGACATCGGTAAACGGCCCAAAGCAATTTGATTATAATTCAATTCGTGACGATCATAAGTAGAAAGTTCATATTCTTCAGTCATTGATAAACAATTTGTTGGACAATACTCAATACAGTTACCACAAAAAATACAGATTCCGAAATCAATACTGTAATTAAGCAATCGTTTCTTTCGAATATCAGTTTCCAGTTTCCAATCAACAACGGGTAAATCTATAGGACATACACGAACACATACTTCACAAGCAATGCATTTATCAAATTCAAAATGGATTCGACCGCGGAAACGTTCCGATGTGATTAATTTTTCATAAGGATATTGAATAGTTACGGGTAAACGATTTGCGTGAGATAAGATAATCATAAAACTTTGACCAATGTACCTTGCAGCTCGGACTGTTTGTTGACCATAATTCATGAACCCTGTTACCATAAGGAACATATCGTAAATATCTATGAATATTTTTGTTTTATTTCTTTCTCTTATTTGAGACAAGTTATGAATATAGAAGATTAATCTTTTACAGTGAAAACAGTTGAGACGAAGTTGTTAATAATAGATTACCGAGAGAAATGGGTAAAAGAAATTTCCATCCAAGATTTAATAATTGATCCATTCTTAGCCTAGGCAAAGCCCATCTTGTTATGATAGAAAGGAATAAGAACAAATAAGTTTTAGCTAATGTAATAAAGAGACCAATTGTGGTTCCAAAAACTCCATATGTTTTATTTATTTCAAAAAACTCAGAAACGAATATGTACGGAATAGAGATATTCGAACCGCCCAAGTAAAGAACTGTTACAAATAATGAAGAAATTAATAGGTTTAAATAGGAAGCAACGTAAAATAAACCAAATTTGATACCCGAATATTCTGTTTGATAACCCGCTACTAATTCTTCTTCCGCTTCTGGTAAATCAAAAGGTAATCTTTCACATTCTGCTAGCGAAGAAATTAGAAAAACGATGAAACCCATAGGTTGACGCCATAAATTCCATCCCCAAAAACCATATTTTGATTGCGCATCAACTATATCAACTGTACTTAAACTATTAGATAATCCTAGTCGATGATAACATTACTGTTATCATCTCTATTACAGAACCGTACATGAGATTTTCACCTCATACGGCTCCTGGAAAGCCTTAAGTAAATCTAAGGACCGGGCCGATTATTTATCTTCTCTTGTTCCTAAGATAGATAGATAAGATTCAAATCTATCGGACGGTTCTGAATTAGACCAATTCAATTCTGTCTGTTCTGTTCTAATAAAAAATTAAATAAGAAAGAGAAATTTTAATAAAAGATACAAAAGGTACTTCTGAATTGATCTCATCCCTTAAAAATAAAAATTTTAATTTGTTGAGTAATAACTGAATTCTTCAATAAAATACTCTTTTAGAATTATCAATAAACCCCATCGTTTTCAATTACGAAAAAGAATTACACATTAGTTTCTTAATTATGACATGAATTCTATTTCCATGAATATGGATATAAGAAATCAAAAACGAAAAAGCTATCTCCTTTTCGTTTTTGATTTCTTGTGTTTTTTTCGTTCCTATTCTTCTTTTTTGTGCTATGAAAAAGGGACTTAATAAATTTTAAAGGATTTTTTCGTTCCTGATAGTAATTTATTTAATCAGTGGATGGGAGCATACTCTGGATCGGAATTGTGGGGAGTATTGCTTGATTTTTTCTACCAACTTAAAGCCCCAATTAGTATTCTTTTTCTATTATGCGTAAATTGTCTTTTGGATAATTTACAAAATCTGTGTTACTAATCCTTTGTGTATCTTGGTGTTTCTAACCATCCACTCATTTTTTTATTAACCCCTTATTTATGTTAATACATCTATGATAATTCATACAAATGGTAACTAAAACTCAATAAGGTTGGTCTTTTGAGCCCGCTTCAAAACAGGATGACTAATTATCCAATCTTGGGTTAAACGGCCTATTCTGGTTATAATTTTATTTCACTTAATTCTTATACATAGAAAATGAGACTCAATATTTTTACTGCCATTTCAAATCATCATACTATCTTTTAACTTTAAGTCATATAGTATTCTTAAATTAGATTCAATAGAAGCTGTTTTATTTCACTCATATAACTATCAGATTTAGTTCTTCAATCCAAATTTGGAAAAAATAAGGATAATGAAGGTATCTATTCAATTTCTTTGACCCCTTTCCTATAAAGTACTATAAAGAAAGGAGCGTAGCAATAGCATCGAATAGCTTTTTCTGTTTCAACGAATCGCACGTAGAGATATTGATAAGACACATAGAGTTAATGGTATTTCATAACTAATTGATTGAGCAGCGGCTCGTAGACCACCCAAAAAGGAATATTTATTATTTGACCCATATCCTGACATAAGAAGTCCAATGGGAGCAATACTCGAAAAAGCAATCCATAAAAAAACACCGATATTGAAATCGGATAAAACAAAGTTATAGCCAAAAGGAATTACTGAATAGCTTAGTAGAATTGATATGACTGATATGGATGGTCCGATACTGAATAAACGAATATCTCCCCTCGATGGAATAAGATTCTCTTTGAAAAGTAGTTTTGTTCCGTCTGCTAGAGCTTGAAGAACTCCAAAAGGACCCGCGTATTCGGGTCCAATACGCTGTTGTATCCCTGCAGATATTTCTCTTTCTAACCATACAATTGCTAGTACACCTATTGTGATTCCCAATACAAGAATAAAAATAGGTACAAGTACCCATAGAATTCCATAGACCTCTTTTAAAGATTCCAATCCGGAAAAAGAATTGATATCTTGGACTTCCGTTGTATCAATTATCATTTCAACGATCAACTTCTCCCATAATGATATCTATGCTACCTAGTATTGTCATAATATCAGCCAATTTCATTCTTTTAACTAATTGAGGAAGAATTTGCAAATTGATAAAACCCGGGGGACGAATTTTCCATCTCCAAGGAAAACCATTCTGATCCCCTATTAGAAAAATTCCTAATTCTCCCTTGGGAGCCTCAACTCTTACATAAAGTTCTTGTTTCGGCAATTCAAAAGTCGGAGACGGTTTTTTACCAATGAATCTATATTCAAAATCATTCCATTCTGGCTCCCTTTCTCTATCAAAACAGCGGATTTCTAAATTTTCATATGGCCCGCCGGGAATTCCTTCCAAAGCCTGTTGAATAATTTTTATGGATTCCATCATTTCACCAATTCGAACTAAATAACGAGCTAATGAATCTCCTTCTTTTTGCCATTGAACTTCCCAATCAAATTCCTCGTAACATTCATAATTATCAACTTTACGTAGATCCCATTGTATTCCGGAAGCCCGAAGCATCGGTCCTGATAAACCCCAATTTATTACTTCTTCTCTACCAACAACACCTACTCCCTCAACCCGTTCTAAAAAAATTGGATTTCGCGTAATAAGTTTTTGATATTCAACAACCCTTGTTAAAAAATAATTGCAGAAATCAAAACACTTATCTATCCAACCATGAGGTAGATCAGCCGCTACTCCCCCGATACGAAAAAAATTATGCATCATTCTCATACCTGTCGCAGCTTCAAATAGATCATATATTAATTCTCTTTCTCTAAAAATATAGAAGAAAGGGGTTTGTGCACCAATATCTGCCATAAAAGGTCCCAGCCATAGTAGATGAGAAGCTATACGACTTAACTCCAACATAATTACTCGGATATAGCTGGCTCTTTTTGGTACTTGAATATTTCCCAATTGTTCCGGTCCGTTTACGGTTATTGCTTCTGTGAACATAGTAGCTAAATAATCCCAACGTGTTACATAAGGCAGATATTGGATAATTGTTCGGTTTTCCGCAATTTTTTCCATTCCTCTGTGTAAATAACCCAATATTGGTTCACAATCAATAACATCTTCACCATCCAGAGTAACAATAAGTCGAAGAACACCATGCATTGATGGGTGGTGAGGCCCCATATTGACTATCATGAGATCTTTTCTTGTAGCTGGGACATTCATAGGTTGTTTTTCCTCGATTCATTCTTCCATGAATCGTTAAAAAAAAAGTTCATCAAAATTCAAGATCTAATAAATCGAATAATTGAAAATGACTCTTGAAATTAACGAATTTTTGACTCCCGAATACCCAACTGATTTATTAATTTTTTATAACGTATTCTATTTTTCTTTGACAAATAAGACAGTAGTCGTTGCCGTTTTCCCAGAATTTTACGTAAACCTCTTTGAGATAAATAGTCTTTTGGGTGTAATTCAAAATGTGAAGTAAGTCTTCGTATCTTATTAGTGAAATTGAATACTTGAAATTCAACTGATCCGGGGTTTTCTTCTTCTTTTTTTTGTGAAATAACAGGTATAAATGAATTTTTTATCATAAAATAAAATGAAAGCTGTCCTCTCCCCCTCTTTTTTGATAGAGATTTTTAGATATTTTTATTGATCAGTAATAGTAATGACACTAATTTTGAATTTTGGAATATAAAAAATCTTAATTTACTTAAGAATTCTTAATTTCTTTTTTTTTTCAAATCAAATTAATTATTATTATTAAATTAAGCAATTCAAATCGATATAAAAATACTATATTTATGGATAGTTATAAAAATACTATATTTACGGATTCACAAAAAAAATTCTACTGTAGACTTCAAATAAATACAGTATACTTCAAAACAAAATAAATTATTTTGTTGATTCATTTTTCGATCTAATGGATACATCATTGAATTAGTATCAATGCCACAATGCGTGTGCGCATTTATTTTATATATTTAAATATATATATTTAAATATTTTTTTATTTTTTTATATAATTTAAAAGTTCTTTTTTTTTTTATATATATATATATTTGTCTTCGCATAACAAACAGATAACAGATCTGTTATCAGATATGTTATGAGAAATAGAAGATAAGTGCAGATTATCGAATTTTCAATCGCGGATACATATGTATCCTTACTATACTGAAACGGCTTCCATTATGGGTATCAAACCAATAGCGATTTATACAAGCTAAATCTTCTAATCGATAATTAGGCCAAAGAAATAATTTGAAATTCATTAGTTTTTTTTGTTCTCTATCAAGATCTTTATTTTTAGCCAAAACTTGACAGCAATTATTTATTTTATTCTCATTGTCAAATATTGTGTTTCTATGCACACTATTTCCATTTCTAAGATTGAAACAAATTAGAATTCTCAATTCTCTCCGGCGTCTAGCGGACAAAAGATTTTCAGGAACAAACAAATCATAATGATTTTTTTCTTTATTTTCTGTTATCTTTTGATCTCTTGTTCTTGGAATGTATTTATCAAAATTCTTTCTATCAAGACGACTTTTTTCGGGGTTTCCTTGATTAATTTGGCGATTACTCTTATGAATCAATGAGAGTCTTGTGGTTTGATACATAAAAAATTGTTCATAGTTTTTTCTAGACAGGCGAACTGGTTCAACAAAAAATATTTTGTTTTCCATCAATTCTTTATCTCCTCCTTCTTTTGTAAGAGTGAAATCCTTCTGATTCTTTTGAATCACCAAATAATCTAGACTTAGTTCTCCCCTTTGAATAGAGTCTATAACAAATTGTTTTTTCTTTTTCAAGTCAACCATGAGACAATATACTTGGATATTATTCATTATTCTTTCATCTAAGGAAGTATGAAAGTTCAAATGAAAACCCAAATACTTTGTTAGTATGAAAGCCAGTTCTATCCTTATATTTTTCCTGTATTCCTTTTTATTTATACTCTTATCCACCCTTTTCCTGTCTGATCTTTCATAATCTATTTCTTGATTTGAGAAATCTATTTCTTGATTTGAGAAATCTCTTTCTTGGTTTGAGAAAGATGATTTAAGATCGACTCGACTCGCGTATTCTTCTTTTGCTGGATTTCCAGTCTCTAACTCGAATTCAAGAGATTTTTTTTTTTTCGATGAGCTCAAAATATCATCTATTCTTTTTTTCTTTCCAGTAAAGTTTTTAGTTTTACTAACATTTTTTCCATAAAAATGGAAAAAAAGGAATTCGCTTGGTATGATCCAAGGATTATTCTTATATGCATCATATAATATCCAAAATTTCAAAAAGAACCAAAATTTAGGATTCGATATGGAATGATTTAATATTTCTACATTCATTTCCATCCAATCAAAATACTTTCTATCCATATTTTTTTCCATATCTATAATAGTATCTTCTGCTATATAATTGTTGATAGAGATATCGCCCGTTATATCCAAAAATTCTTTTTTCTGTGTGTTGTAATTATAAGAAATAGCTTGCTTTTTTTTTGCTTGGAATGGTGATCTATATCCATAAATATATGATTCTTTATTATCTGCATAATTAAGAAATTTATATGACAAAAGATCATATTTATATTGTTTTTTAATTTTAAATTTTTTTTTTAATTTTACTAAGTCTACTTGTTGTTTTTTGTAAAGAATTAATCGGGTTTTTTCATCTGAATCATATTCGGTTAAATCTTTATTTTGAGCCACACGATGTTCATTGATTCTATTTCTCCAGTTTTGTGGTACTAATCTAGACCATCTGCTCTGAGGTAAATCATATTGATAATGAACCTTTAACCAATTTGTCCATTGATTCATTACAGAATCGGGAAGGTTCTTATGGCTTAATTTGGAATGACATATTCCTTGTATTCTACAAAAATAATTCTTTATTTCATTCTTAAGAAAAAAAGATCTTCCATGAGATTCAAAAACAGATCTTAACTTATACTTATATGCGTTAATAACTTGGCTTTGTGATAATTTAAAAAAAACATATGCTTGTGACAAAGAAGATACATCACAAGAATTCTTTGAATTCGTATTCGTAATATTACAAGATTTGTGTATAATCGACATAAATGGAATTATACTTTGATTTTGTTTATCAATTCTTTCCGCATTTGTTTTTTTATTGTAAGTGGATTCATTTATCATTTTTTTTGTTGATTCAAGAAAAACTTGTACATTGATCCTAGGAATACTAATGATATATAGAAAAATATCTATGTATACCCTTTCCATGAAAAATTTAAAAAAAGAATACGATTTACGGGTCAATCGAACATTTCTTCTTTTTAATATCTGTAAAATATTTTTTTGTAATTCGAATCTTTGAGCATCATAAGTTGTTTTGTTCGAATTAAAATTATTCTCTGAAGTTATAATCTCCCCCATTTTTTCTATTTGGTTTATGATTGTCTTTGTTTTAACGTTAAGATCTTTTATCTTTTTTTCTGTCAATGAAGAATTTGTCCAATTAATAGATTGAATTACAACGGGTGATTCGTAAATCATTGGATTATTGTTACTGATTGTTGAATCTTTTTTGCTTTCACTCAATTCATCTATTTTTTTGAATCTAAATGGAATACTTTTAAGAATACTTTTGAAGGTCCATTTTCCTCTTTCTTTTGAGATGGTTAAAAAACCTTTTTGTCTTTCATTTAAAACTTTTAGAACTAGAAAAAAACTATTTTTCAATTTTTTTTTCATTTTTTTTTTTACTATTTTAAAAATGGGATCAAAAAATGAAAATGGATTTGGGATATGATCCGCAAAGGGCGATTCCACTTGTGTTCCACAAATTGTTAAATAGCAAAAGCTCTTTTTTTTCACGTTTTTTTTTTCAGTGGATCGTACCTTAGCCTTAGATCTGTGCCAAGGTTTCAGACGAAAAGGAAATAAGATCCCTATCTGAAAACCCTCTGTTAACCAGTCTTTTGGAAATTCTTTTTCAGATAGTGGAACGCCATAAAAGGTGCATTTAATATGCATTTCTCTTTTCCAATCCCTAAAATCTTCTGACCATTCAGGAATTTGAAATAATAGTATACGAACGATATTTTTAGCTATTATCAATGAAGGTAATATAATATATTTTCTAAGAATCGATTGGGTTATTAATAACAAACTTCTAATTGGTCGACTATATCCATATAGAAAGCTATCCCAGATTTCTGCCGTTTCTCTAAGTGTTCTCTCGTCTTCTTCTTTTTGCGCCTCTTTCATCTCATTTTCTATCTTCTCTTTCTTCTCATTTTCTCTCTCCTCTTTTATCTCATTTTCTTCTGTATAATCCGAAATTTCAAATTCTGTCTCTTTTTGCATCCAATTTTTGGACATAAAAAAGATTTTCATTGATTCGAAAATATCATCAAAAGAAAAGAACGAGAATCGCTTTTTGTCCAAAAAAAGGGGGGAGTGGGGATTTTTTTGAGAGATTTTCCAAGTCACTGTTTTACGCCTTTGAGCGCGTATAGATCCTCTGATTATTTCTCGGCAAAAATCCGGTTCGCGTAAATAATGTAGTAAAGCGACTTCAGTTTTTTTTTTTTCAGTATTTTCAATAATACTAGGACGACTACCCTCATTCTCATACTCTGAATCTGTAGTAAAAAAAATTCTTGGTTCGGCTTCTCTGGAACGAATCTGAGCATTCTTTGCTGTTCTTGCCATCAGTTGCTCCAATTCGTCGATTAAATTGTATGACCATCGAGGCACTTTTTTACTTATTTCGTTTATTCCAATAGATTTTTTTCTATTAAAAATTGTTTGATCGTTCAGATCAGTTCTAATTGCGTCGAATAAGAATTTTTTTTTTCTTTTTTTTTCTTCGAAATCCATTTTTACTTGTTCATGTTCTGGAAATAAATAAAGTCCGTCAAAATTCAAACTTGATACTGATTTTTCCGAAAATTTACTGATTAAGTTAAAAAAAAAACCAATTTCAGTTAATAATGATTTTCTATCAAATGGATCTATTTTCTGTTCAAATTCCTGATAATTACTATGAGTATAAAGAAGGATACCATGAATCTTATTTATCAAAGTGTAATTTGTTGTGTAAGTTTCATCTTTAATTGATGGTGAAAAGCATTTTTGAATTTGTCCACGAAAGCGTCCATTCAAGAAAGGATCATATATTTTGGTTAAGTATTTTGTTTTCGTATCATCATTACACAATCTAATTCGGTTTTCGAATACATCTAGAGGACGAAATTCCTTATCTAGAACTTTTGCCCTTTTAAAAAATTCATTGCTTAGTTTCTTTATTTTTTCTTTATTGGTGGAGCTCCAAGAATTAGACAATTCATTATAGGAGATTTTATCTCTTGTGAAGAGATCCATTTTTTTTTCCATGATTTTCAGAAAAGTTGATAAATTGGGTGGATACGTGAAAGATATTCTCTCTTTTCCATCACTTTGACATATATGAAAAAAAAATTGTGAATTTTCATTTCTTACGACATTTTCAAATCGATCATTTTTTATATATCGCAATGGACGAATCCATCGTTGATAATCGAAAAGAATAGTTACAAGAGGTTTTTGAAATCCTAAGAGATCATTCTCTTTCTCTATTTTGTCCAAATTCTTATCTTTTTTCGAAAAAAGATAAGGAGAAAGATCTTCTTCGATGTATCTTTTTTGTTCTTGTTTAGTTCCTGCCGTTTCCGAATTTCTTTCAACATCGATTTTTCCAATTTCACTCTTTTCTTGAATTTCTCGCATTTCCTGAGTAAAAAAATAAGGAAGCGGTAGTCTGCCTAAATAGTATAAACAGGTAATAAATAAGGAAAGAACAAATATTTGAAACATAGAATTTCTAAATTCTGACATAAAGCGCTTATTAGATCGAATAGGTACATTCGATTTTTTCGAATTATTTTGCCGTATCCAGCCTAATATCAATCCAATCCCTTTCATCAAAAAGATGTGACCAATTAACCAACCAACAAAACTACTTGTTAAGAATAACAATTTATTGTTGCATCGAAAGAGATAAATGTTCACTAATCTTATTAAGATTGAACTTGGAAAAAAAAAGGGATTTAATAACTGAAAAAGAAGATTGTTAAGGAATACTCTTTGAATACTAAAATTACGTATTGATTTTGGATTCTTGTATCGATTCAAAAAGTGTTTGGAATTTTTGTCAAAGAAATGAAATAACAGATACGGTAGAGTTATGACAGTTATTGTATGAGGTCTACCCAATGCTAGATGCAAGGGCGCATAATAAATCGATATGAACATCATGAGCTGTCCCGTAATAAACCCAGTTGTTGCTGATACTTTCTTCTCGGTCCCTTCTTCCATCACCCGAGTTCGAAGAAGGAAGAGATAAGAGGGCCCTATCGAGAATGTGGTTAGAAATCCATAATAGAGTCCAACCACAACGACCGAATTCATTATTTTCGGGCATAAAGATACTATATCTAGCACAAAAGATTGAAAAATCATTGTTAACTTCTCCTTTTGTTTGTTTTCTCTCTTTTTGTTTATTTTCTATTGCATTTTTTTGATTATTATTATATAATGATAATGATTTGATTATTGATTATTATATAATGTATTTTATAATGATAATGATTTGATTATTTATTATTTTATAATGATTTGATTATTTATTATTATTTATTATATAATTTATTTTATAATGAATTTGATTATTATATAATTTATTTGATAATGATTATCATAATGATTATGATTTTTCAACTATCTATTTCTATAGATATCGAAATACAAAGAGATAGACTGGAAACGACATCTCTTATCTCAATGACACCAAAGATGGGGATATTCAATGAATGGAATTAGTATATGGATAGAATATAATGAAATAGAGCCACTTTGAGGTTCCCTATGAAATGAGGCATGGAACGGAACCACTACGAAGAAGTTCAACGAGTTACAAAAAAGGAAACTTCGAGCTCATATTGATGATGGGTTGAGAACAGGAATAGATCTCTATGAGATCGAATTTACCGGTGTTCCTCAGTAGCTCAGTGGTAGAGCGGTCGGCTGTTAACCGATTGGTCGTAGGTTCAAGTCCTACTTGGGGAGATTTGATTAATTCCGAATTCTTTAATTCGGAATGAAACGGTTTGCTTTGACCATTAAGTAAGAGTAGGTAACTCGTTACCCCTGTCTTTCTTTCTATTGCATTGTATCTCATCGTATCCCATTCTGTTCTGTGATATTTGAGAATAGCCGTCAATACCTCGGTGTAGGTTCGGGATACTCCTTTGTTCTACAGTCCGGGGTTATTTAAACTAATCAATTAAGAATTCTCAGATGTACTAGTACTAGCAATAGCAAGTGCATCTTTGATGAGGAACGCCTTTTTGCTATGCTACTAATACTTTAATTGTTCTGCTGCTATT